CTAACGATGCGGGTTCGATTCCCGCTACCCGCTCTACCTATGTATTTTGATTAAGCGACCAAAAGAGCGAGGGTTCGAATCCTTTTTGGAGAGGAAAGTGCTGGTTCCTATGGGGAGAAAGAACTTTGACAACGGCTCATCTAGGGAGAAAGAACTTTGACAACGGCTCATCTAGGGAGTTGCATCCCCTAGGTTTGCCTAGGATGGTTAATTGCTTGTATCATTAACAATTTCTGTATTTTTTGTAACGGCGAATAGCCGGAGCTTAGTATTTACTATGAGACCTGAAATCGAGAAAGTATTCTCCCTTGTAGTAGAGTTTGGAAAAAGGGTATCCCCATCCTTATGGGGATGGATTGTCACGAGAAGGTACACGCTTCTAAAAAGCGGAAGGGATTGGCTCATTTTCATAACGCTACGCTATGAAACAATTCTAACCAAAAGCGGGAGTGTTTACGTTCTTATAACGTCCCCATTTGTTGTCCTTTTGCCCACAGTCCTCATTTGTTATCACTACTATCGATGGTGCAAAAATGCAAATGAGGAAGGTAGGGAGGAATTCGATGCCTCAGCAATATACCACATGTATTTTGCTACAGGATGGGTCTGCTTAGGGTTGATACTTCTATGGAGACTCCCAATCCATTTTCTCACATCGGTAAGCTATTGCAGTAATTTTATACTTCAACGGGTTTTATCGAAAGAGATGCATTGTTTTTGCAAAGAAACATGCCGCCCCTTTTTTAATGCCTTGCTAGCATTTTTCGAAAGGGAGTCAAAAGGGATTGAGGCAGGGCGTATCATTCGTTTAAGGGACCTCGTCCTCGTGACGATAGTATCTCTATTCCGCGTTAGCGCGCGCATTAGTGAAATACTAATCATAGAGGTCCCCATCATGCTTTGGAACAACCTTGCTCTCGCAACTTCACTCACCGTCGACTCGTGGGTGAAATTGTTAGTGATACCGGCCGCAAGGGAAATCCAAAAAGGAATGGACCTTTCGAAAAGGTATCCTTCAATCCCTCCGGTTCTTTGTATAGTTCTTCCTTTCCTCATTGGGGTTCTTTGGATAGTGCTTTGGATTTTTGTTTTAGACGTCTATTCACGATATTTACGACGTCGGCTCGAAAAGGATGAAGCGTATGATCCCTTTTCCATTTCGAATCTGATTGAAACCCTGGGCGTCTTCCTTTTTGCAGGGTTTTTTCTCCTTTTTGCGTGGTATTTTATAATCTGCATGCAGAATCTTTCTCGGGGTGTACGCTATACTCCGCCAGTTTCGGGGTATTCTACTACCTTGACGAACGAGAAGGACGAGCTAGAGGTAGAAAAACGAGAGCCGCGCAAGTGGCTTCCACGGTTCAGGCGTAAGGAAATCACCCCAACTTCGCCCCCGCCCCCAGAGGTCTCGCAGACACCAAAACCATTGGACGAAGTCATACGAGAGATGTATGATCGCCGTCGGTGGAAGGGAGCCCTCGATGCAAAAATCTTCAAGGAACGGGTTAAACGCGGCGAAGACCCCTACGCTCCATGATAAGAGGGGTCCCGGACCAAGGAAAAGAGAGCAAAAAAAGAGAGGTACCATTTGTAAAGATCCAAATGGATTCTACCCCTTCGCTTTCTTCTCTCTCTATCTTGGCTTTCTTGTCTATCCAAAAGAAAGAAAATCTATTCTCTTCATACTGTTTCAAAGTCCACTAGTTTGAATGGTATCAAAAGAAAAAAAAGAAACGAATAGTCGGGGTTCCATTGAATTTCAAGTATTTTCGTTTACGACAAAAATTAACAAAATTGCGTCCCATTTGGAATTGCATAAAACCGACTTTTTATCGGAGCGTGGTCTACATAAACTTTTGACGAAACGCGAGCGTCTGCTATGTTATTTGTCAAAAAAAAATCCAACCCGTTATTTTGAATTAAGAAATGTTTTGGATATTCAAGAGTCAAGGGGGGACTCCCTTTGAGACCTTCTTTTCAATTAGAGATCTTTTCTTTTGAATCTTTTCTTTTCAATTCGGGGTCTTTTGTTGTAGCTAATAAAGTTATAAGAAAGGACCTCATGATATTCATATAGAGATATCCTTATGGGTTATAACGTATTGGGCCTGAATACGGCATTCTTTGGGGAATGCTTCAAGCTCTAGCAGATGGAACAAAACTCCTTTTCAAAGAGAATATTCTTCCCTGGGTGGGGATATTCATTTGTTTAGTCTTGGCCCATCCATGGCAGTCATATCAATTCTCCTAAGTTATTGCGTTTAGCGATCGTCTTGTTTTAAGGGATCGAAATGTTGGTGTTTGTTTATGGATTGGGATTGCAAGTATTGCTCCCATTGGACAAGAAGGCCTGTCTTTCATTTGTTCAAGAAGAGCGGAGAGGTTCGTTGAGTTTCTCGCGCCTCTGTCTTAGGATTACCTAGTCAGTTCTACTTCATTGATGGGGGCAGGGAAGGGGTCTGACTCAGGGATCGAGTGTCACCGTGACGTGGTGGAGTTCGTATCCCTAAAGTCAATCTGGCTTTTTCTATGGAGAATGGATAAGGGGCTTGTGGTATGGGCGCGTGGGCATAAACAAACGACTCTTACTCATTTCGGGAGCGTGCCCGAGGTGTCGGAAGAAAGGACTCCCTGGGCAGGGATCCCTAAGTAATCGAATACTAATCGAATAGATAAAGAACGGACCCTTCCCTAAACTTTCCCCTATCTACATACACACAATCGATCGTATTTTAGAAAGATACCACCATAGGTCCTCGAAAGGATCTCGGAGAACGAACAAAGCACGAAAGCCAGGATCGAAAGTGGGATTCCTATTCGAAGAGCGCGTAACCGCATGGATAAGCTCACACTAACCCGTTCATTTGGGACCCCATTTTGCTTCGGAAGGATCGGGACTCATAGCAATTGATAGAGACGGGACTTCAGGAATCATGCAAGGGAACAAAAAAGAAAGAAAAGAGAGGGATCCTTAGAAAGAAGCAAATCCTTCCGAAGAAATTCAAATTGGAAGGAGATCTTTTCCGAGTCCCCTTTGTCTACGAGGAAGGAAGCTATAAATAATGCAACTATGAATCTCACGGATTCTCGAAAAATGCGGGGCAAGGGGCATCGAGAATGATCTCTTGTTCTTATTCTATTAGAGGATCGGAATTCGATCCGCAGATGTTTGGGAAACAGAATCACCCTCAATCAAAAAGGGAAAGTCTGCGATGGAAACAGGAAAACGCGAGGGTCCTAGTTTCTCTTCGGGATGGGGTCGAAGAAGGGAGGAGATTCTCGAAGGAGGGACAAGGACCCAATCACTTCGAAAGAGTTGAACGGGGAGCCATATGAAGTGAAAATTTCATGTATGGTTCTGTAGAGTGGCAGGTAAGGGTGACTTCTCTGTCAACTTTTCCACGATCAACCCGAAAAAACCAAACTCGGCCTTACGGAAAGTGGCCCGGGTGCGATTAACCTCTGGATTTGAAGTCACTGCCTTTATACCTGGTATCGACCATAATCTGCAAGAGCACTCCGTAGTCTTGGTAAGAGGGGGAAGAGCGCAGGACCTTCCGGGGGTCAAGTATCGCATTGTTCGAGGAACACTCGATGCTGCGGGAGTAAAGGGTCGCCAACAAGGGCGCTCGAAATACGGTGTGAAAAAGCCAAAAAAAAGCATTTGAGCCCTTATTTATATATTAAAGAAAACATCTTCTCCCTTTCACGCTCATGTCACGACGCGGTCCTGCAGCAGAAAGGGCTGTAAACCCCGACCCCCTTTATAAGAATCGATTCACTACCCTCTTCATTAACCGCATTCTGAAAGATGGAAAGAAAACATTAGCTTATCAAATTGTCTATCGAGCCATGAAAACGATAGCAACAAGGCAAAAAAAAAAAGCCATCTCTCTTTTACGTCAAGCAGTAAATAAAGTCAAGCCAAAAATCGCAGTAAAAACACGACGTAAGAGGGGGTCGGCTTATCAAGTTCCTGTTGAAGTTGCAAATCAAAAGGCAAAAGTTTTGGCGATACGTTGGTTGATAAGTTGCGCTCGAAAACGCTCGGGTCGAACGATGGCTTCCAAATTAAGCGCGGAATTACAGGATGCGATCAAGGGGAAAGGCGGAGCGATACGCAAAAAGGAGGAAACGCATAAGATGGCCGAGGCAAATCGAGCTTTTGCCCATTTTCGTTAATCCATGAACAGAATCTAATCTATATAGACACACAGATCCATCCATCTCAATCGCAAAAGAATCCATAACTGTCTGCTGGTAATGTACTAAAGAACACGCGTATTGAATCCAATATATTATTCCAAATCATACCCATTTTATTCTAAGCTTTTTAGAAGCGGAGGGAAGAGTAGACATGGCTTTGCCAAAGAAAAGACGATCGAGCTCAAAACGAAAAATTAGACAGAATGTATGGAAAGCGCAGGCTTCTTCGGCGGCGCTGAAATCGATTTCGTTAGGAAAATCTTTTTTGATCCGTGGTTTTATATTATTTAATAACAATCGTATATTTTCTCGCTTTTCTGATCCTCATAAAACGCGGAGGAAACCGCGAGGTTTTGTTAGCCGACGAGGTATTTGATCCGTATTTCTATATTATTAACCCTCACAATCCGATTCTTGTGTATCCACAAGAAAGAAAATCTATTATCGTCCTCCTCTTTCAAAAACCCATAGAGATTTTTATGGATATCCGCCTGGGGCAACGCATTTCGGGCACAGTCACAAAAATCGTTGTAGAAGTTTGGAAAGTCACGGTGCATTTGATAGTAGCGAAAAAGGCCTTGATCAGGGTTGACTATCAAGCAATTATGAAGGGAACGGGCAGTGTCTACGTTTTATTCACCTGCCCACTTCTAATAATGATTCCAACTCTTCTCAACTGCCTTCACCTTTTGTATTGGCGAAAAATGACCAGTACTAAAGACCGCCCTGCGCTAGATCAGGCAGCAATCTACCACATAGGGTTCCTGGTCTTTTGGGCAGCTTTGGGGTTCGTTCTTACCTCGAAGGCTCCAACCGACTTCCTGCATGGGTTGGACTTTTGCATAAAGAATATTTGTAAATACACTCTGCCTCTAGATGTGCGGAGTGCTTTCTATTCGAAATATGTCCCTGTTTTTAAGAAGGTTTTCAATTTTTTTGCATACGAGGCCCGGTTCATAAAGGCATGGTTTTTTGCTCTTTGATTAAGAGCGAAACCTCTCGTCTTTATTAACGGGGAGCTCTAGGGAATCCACTGCATTTTCTAGGGCTAAATGCCTCTGTTTCGGTTTACGAGACTATGAACTTAAGCAAACCCATGATTATTCATGATTCCCTAATGGAATCAATTCCAAAGTGGCCCCGAACTAGAGGAATGTTATGATAAAACTGCGTTTGAAACGATGCGGGCGGAAGCAACGCGCCTTTTATCGAATCGTTGCAATTGATGTGCGAGCCCGAAGAGAGGGAAGGGCTCTTCAAAAGGTGGGTTTTTATGATCCGATAAACAATCAAACCCATTTAAATGTTCCTACTATTCTCTCTTTTCTTCAACAAGGCGCTCAACCGACCGGAACTGTTCATGATATTTCAAAGAAGGCGGGGGTCTTGGAAGAACTGCTTCGTTAATCCATGAACAGAATCTAATCTATATAGACACACAGATCCATCCATCTCAATCGCAAAAGAATCCATAACTGTCTGCTGGTAATGTACTAAAGAACACGCGTATTGAATCCAATATATTATTCCAAATCATACCCATTTTATTCTATTTTCGAAGAGGAGGGAAGAGTAGACATGAAAGTGAAAGAGGCCCTTGTTCAAGGGGCTCCATTTCTATTGGAATTGGCTCGCAAAAAGGTCTATCCGGTCAATTTCCGGTATGAAAAGCTACTGATTAGATACCCCAGTATCTGGGTATTCGCTTCGCCAACGGTTCTTCTTGTAGTCACCGTAGTGACATGCATTAAGGTATGGGAGAACCTAAAAGCGGGCGGGTTTAAAGAACCGATTTCACTCGAGAAGTTACCCGGTCGCAATTCTCTTTCTTAATCTGGTTTTCTTTAGGCATCTTCCTTGAATGGAAACTCCCAATCCATTTGCTGAATGGCGTGGAGTATTGCTTGCAGACTCTGCTGAAGAACGTCTTGTCTCAGCAAACGCAGAGTGTTGTCCATGCTAAATACAGCCCCTTCCTGGGGGGGTTGATCGCGCTTTTTGAGCGTGAGGCAGAGGGAATCGCCGCATACCAACGCTGGGGCGCTGGCAGATATTATAAAACCGCAATCACAGACTTCGGTTTAGTGTTGATGGTCTATTGTTGCCGGGTTTTATGGATCGCGACAAAGACTACTTGGAGCGCATCAATAAAGCTGCCTGGCGCATTATGGAAGGCGATATCTGATGGCTTCCTTGTCTTAGGGATCACCACTTCACTCACCATCGACGCGTTCGTGAAATATTTGGTGATACCACCAGCCATCGTAATCCAAAAAGGGATGGACCTTTGCAAAAAGTATCCTTCCATCCCTTCGGTTCTTTGGATAGTCCTGTGGGTTTTGGTTTTATACCTCTACTCACGAGATTACCGGCGTCGGCTCGAAATGGATGAACCAGATAATCTCTTTTGCATCTCGAATCTCGTTGGGACCGGGGCCGTCTTGGTTTGTGTAGGGTTCGCCCTAATGCGCATCCGGGCGCTTTCCCGCTCTCGAGTTGTCTACTACGTCCCGCCCGCTTCGCAGTCTTCGACGTTGCCCAACGAGAAGGACGGGCTCGAGGTAGAAAAAAGAGAGCCTCGTAAGTGGTTTGCACGGTTCAGGCGTAAGGAAATAACCCCGACCCCAAAGGTCTCGGAGCCACAAAAAACGTTGGACCGAGTGATACGGGAGCAGTACGAGCTCCTTCGGTGGAAGGGAGCGCTGGATGCGAAATCGCTGAAGGAAATCTGGGACGCGAAATACGCTCGGTGAATTCTCAGAAAGAGGGATCCCGGACCGGAGGGCCCGATGGCAGCTTCTCTCTTTCTCTATGTAGTGGACCACGTACGCCGCAAGCTCCGATGGTGGATTTGGCTATGGAGAAATCGAAAGAATTTGAACTATAAAGATGAAGATAAGGTGATTGAAGAAGCCGAGAGAAAGCTACGGGAAAGAGAGAAGAGAAAGAAAGCACGGGAAGAAAAGAAAAAGAGAAAAAAGAGAGGGACCATTCTGACGATTTGTAAAGATCCAAATGGATTCTACCTCTTCGCTTTCTTCTCTCTCTCTCTTTTTTTTCTTATATCTCTCTCTTTTTTTTTCTTCTCTCTGCAAATTAGTATTCTTGTCTATTCAAAAGAAAGAAAATCAATTCTCTTCATACTGTTAGCGGAGGAGGTAATCAAATTGGATCCTATTCATAATGTGGTACATAAGACAAAGAGATTTTTTTCTGTATACTTCTCGTGTGTCATGGAACTTATGTGATGACCATTAATTGGTTACTTAGTAAGTTCCGGGGGCCTGGAGTCGA